ACTGGAAGGATTCCTCTTTGGCTGATAGGTACTTTAACTGGTATTCTTGTGATCGGTTTAATAGGCATTTTTTTTTACGGCTCCTATTCCGGGTTGGGTTCATCTCTGTAATACTGTAATAATAATATGAACCAGATTAGATTGTAGACATGAAAGCGTAAGAACTCAGCGGGGCCTTACCCCGCCGAGTTCTTAACTCTTAGAGCGAGACTTTGATCTGATGTTTCAAACCACTTTATTGTATTCCTTTTTTTTTATTATAATGTTTTTGAATAATTTAATCTATTGACTGATTCATAGTTTCTGTCGTTCCTAACATAATATTCACTATTATATCAATATTTTAAATATGAAGCAACAAGAAAGGAGGAATCCATCGATTTTTTGAATAATCTAATACGTATGGATTTATCCATATGAAACATCCTGCAAATAATTTTCTTTTTAGACTCAACTATTTAGACTAAATTCAAACAAATAAGAAATAGAAAAAAAACTGTAATGAGATAATAAAGAAATAATTGGATATGCGTAAAGATCTAATCCGCTTTTCAGCCAAAACAAAACACAAAACAAGAGAAGTCTTTTTTTGTTATTTTCCTAAGTTATAAGTTGAAATGAGTTTAAGAAGTTCTATTTGTTCAATTATACCCGGAAAATAAAACAAGGAAAAGGAATAAGAATCTTTGGAAAACAAAAGAAAAAATCATGATCCCGATACAAGACGACACAAGAAAATCCTTTTCTTGTGTCGTCTTGTATCGAATCGAATAGACGATTAGAAAGACTAAGAATAAAAGAATAATAATACTTTCTATAAATAGAAATCTTTTTTACTTTCTTTTTTCCCGTCCTTGCCTTGTATTCTATTCCTTTGTACTTTGTATTTGTATACTTCTTTTCTATCATTAGAAATGGTATAATTAGGAATGGTATACAAGTAATAAGTTTCAGACATCCCGCAAAATAAAAAAGAGTAAAAGAGTCTAAAAAAAACAAAGAAAAGACTTATATAATTTTTTGAATCATATATCAGTCTATCAATCAACAAGAATTTGGCACTTTTACCAACTTTATTTTAAGGAATCTCTAGATCTAGAAATTCATTTCGTACAACTGAACCTTTTCAAACTGTTTCTTTTTCAGAACCAAAAAGATTTGTGCCAAAATTACAGATGCCAAGAAGAACAGAAGGCCTTGGACTCGTAATGGATCTTGAAGCACTATTTCTGTGTCTCCCTGACCAAAACCTCCTACATTTGGATTACTTGTTAATGGTTGATCAAGCTTGATGGATTCACCTTCTGAAACAAGAAGTTCTGGTCCTGGAGGTATAATATCAACCACTTGACGTCCTTCTGATGCATCAACTATGGTTATTTCATATCCCCCTTTTTCTTTACGTGCTATTCTGCTTACTATACCAGCAGATGTAGCATTATAAACTGTATTGTTACTCTTGTTACCATCAGGATAAATCTGACCCCTTCCTCTGTTCCCACCTACATATATGGGATATTTTAAGAAATGAACGTCTTTTTTCGTAGCAGGGTCGGGGGAAAGAATAGGAAAGACGATTTCACTATATTTCTGACCGGGAACAGGACCTATCACAAGAATATTTCTTTTATTAGGACGATAAAACTGAAAAGAAAGATTGCCCATCTTTTCTTTTATTTCGGGAGAAATACGATCGGGTGGGGCTAATTCAAATCCCTCGGGTAAAATAATAACAGCTCCTACATTCAAAGCCCCCTTTTTACCATTAGCAAGAACTTGTTTCAGTTGCATATCATAAGGAATTCGAACAACTGCTTCAAATACAGTATCAGGAAGTACAGCTTGCGGAACTTCAATATCCACGGGCTTATTAGCTAAATGGCAATTGGCACATACAATTCGACCAGTTGCTTCTCGTGGATTTTCATAAACCTGCTGCGCAAAAATGGGATATGCATTTGAAATAGATGCTCGAGTTATTACATATATCATGATCGATACATAAATGGATCGAGTCATCTGTTCTTTTACCCAAGAAAAAGTCTTTCTATTTTGCATGGTCCAATCATTGATCCCCGGAATTTATACAATAAATTTGATAGGTAGCTAGTAGAATTCCCTATCCACAAGTTTGCCATTGTATTGATTATACTGAAAGAATTGTACTAGTGGAATATAGTATGAATACCTTGAATTGAAAAGGTAGAAGTATAAAGAATAAGTAAGATGAAAAATGATTTATTTCTACACTTTCTTTCTACACAAAGAAAGGTTATGATTTTATTGATATCAAAAGATCTAATGAATTATTCATTCATTGAATGATAAATTACTACAAGCGAAGGAGATACACGATTTAAAAAATGGAAGATCCAATATTTCACAATTGTATCTAGAATCACTGGAAAAGTGGAAACAAGACCAGATATAATCTGATCATTCTGAGCCAATCCAAAATCATTGTAGATCGAACCAATCATTAGTTCCCAACCATGGGTCGAGTGAAATCCGATCCATAAATCAGTAACTAAAAGAATCGAAAAAGCTTTGATTGTATCACTTAAGTTATAGAGAAATTCCTGAATCCAAGAATTGAAAATGAAAAGTTCTTTATTACCCAGAAAAAAATAACCACTTAGAATAGCGAAACAGATTAGATTTGTAGAGAAATGCAAAATGATATGGAAATGAGATTCATTTTGTCTTTGGACCAATTGTATTGTTTCCTTGTGCATTCCTATATGAAGCCTTTGCATATGTGTTTCCGAGTACTCCTTTATCATCTCGTCCAACAGGAATAGTTCTTCTAATTCCATAAATTTTTCTAGAACATTTTTATCTTGAATATCATTCAAAGGGATTTCGGATTGCCTAGTATTCCACCAATTAATAACCCAAGTTTCTAGACATTTATTAAATGAGAGAGAAACCCACCAGGGCAAAAAGATTATAGACACAAGATATGGGAGGGAAGCCAATGCTTTCTTTTTTTTCATTCTGTATCCGTGATGTGAATTGTTAATGAACCTGTTTCATTGGTCGATTCTATCTGAGATTTCTATGAAGTACGAAAGCGTAGGGATAGGGTATCAATTCAAAGGCCTAAAAAGAGGAATTATGTTTTACGAAAACAAAAGACATGTTAGGATATTTGATGAATCTAGACTTATTTATTTATTACTTCTTAGACCTTTTACTAGTCTAAAGAGTGAAGCCAGACGCCATGTGTATGCGTATACAAAAGAGTTATTGTTCCATATACGTCTTCCCACTTTTGAGATGTATTAAGTTTCTTCTCTCATGCTGAGATTTATTCTTCAGTTCATTTCAAAATACTTCAATGGGTACGCGCAAGAAATAGGCCAATTCGGCAGCTTTTTGTTCAATTTCTCGTGGAGTCAAATCCTCATCAGTACGGGTCAAGGGAATGGCTCCTTGACCCTTGATTTCCATATAAAGGACACGACGAGGAAAAAGACCCTCTCTCACCTCCATTCTGATTGATTGGATATCTTTCAGAAAAAAACGAAGGAAGATGCGACGATCTCTTCCAGGGAATCCCCAACGAAAAAGGGACATTATCCCTTCTTTTCTATCGAATCGGTCATAACCACTACCTACATTCCATGAAATTGTGCACCACAAATAAGAACTAATGAATAGACCTGCGATCCCATAGAAAGACATCACGATCCCTTGTGGGAAAAAAAGGATTTGCTGAGACGGAAATACGGATATCAGATTTTTACCAAGATAACTGGAAGTTCCAACCACTAAGAATCCTAGTGAACCTAAAAAAAGGATACAGGCCCAGCAAAAATTACTTGTTTTTCGAGACCCCGTTATAAGTTCTATCCATATATGTTCTGATCGCCAGTTCATACTATACTAGATCCAGTTGCATTCGATTGGAATTGAGAGAATAACCCAAATGGATTTGACTTGACTTTTATTGCTTGATCCCGAAGTAACTTTCATCAACTAGCAGCATTCCGACAGGAACCATTAGGAATAATTGGTTAGACACATTGAGTTTCTATTGAAAATATTTTTCAAAAAAGATTTGCTGATCATTTTTAATTTCATCATTTAATTGATTAAGCTATAACCGCATATACATGCATTAATGCCGTATATTATGCATCGGCATACATAACAAAACAACTCTTCCATTTGTTTTCGGAAAGGCCAAATATCATATATCCTACCGTATTACATTAAAAAAAGTATCTGTATGATGATCCAGTGTTGAAATAAATTGATAAGATTTCATCGTATTTAGACAATCTTATTTCTTTGGACATAAAGAGATAAAGAAGCCATTGCGATTGCCGGAAAGACTAGGCCCACTAAAGGAACAAAAATAGAGGGAAAGTTCAAATCTATCATAGAATGGGTACCTCAATTTCATATTTGTACCTATTAGAAATTCTAATTATAAAGATATATTCTAATAAGTCTATCTATTAATTCTTAATCTATTAATATTAAAATTAAAAAGAAATTAGAAAGAATATTAAGATAATATTAATATGAAGTATTTAATAATAAATAACAAATGTAGAACTCAATGAAGTATACCTATTCCTCTTTCGACACGAATATGTATGAGAATCCCTTTTACTAAATTGGATTCTTCTTCTCCCATCCTTATCTTCATCGTCTTTCTATCTTTACCTTTCAAAACAAAAAAGGTGTTTTGAAAGGTAAAGATAGAAAAGAGTTTCTTATGAATTTCTGATTTTAACCAATCTTATCCAACAAACAGGGATTCCTAGTGAAAAACCGGGGGTTCTCGCTAAATAAAAAGAACTTCTATATTCTTCTTATTTGTTATTTGAATATTTCTCTTTTCTTTATTTGATTTGAGATTTCTTTTTCTTTAGTATTTTCTATTTTATTTTCCTTTTTTCGATATATTTTTTTATCTCTTTTTCGTTGTTCTATATATGAATAATGAATATGTCAAAAGAACGGAGAAAATCATTTTTATTTCCCTAATTTCTCGGAAGGAGAAATAAATTCTTTTTTATCTTGTCGATAGAGGGATGCTTATTCCTAATCAGGAAGAGAGATAGAATAAAAAAAGGATCCGGGGCAAAAAGTCATTATCCAAAACTTCTGACTCTTACTACACTTATAACTTATGTCTCCAAAGAAAACACCATCTTCTTAGTTTTTTTTTCATTCTAATGAACTTCGCTACAAATAAAAATAACTGAAGCTAGTGTTATACTTCCATTTGAAAATGTTGAAAATGAAGAATTTCAATCTTTTTGAAATTTTTTTTTTAATCTTGATTCAAGGGAAGGAAACCGTGTAGCTGAAATAACTCATTCAGAACACCTTTTAAAGGATTACGTGGTACAATTGGGTCGAATAAGCCCTTATGGAATAAATACTCAGCCACTTGTAAACCGTCGGGTACTGTCTTTTTCAATGTTTGTTCAATTACTCTTTTACCCGCAAACGCAATGTAGGCATTAGGTTCAGCAATAATGATATCTCCCAACATACCAAAACTTGCTGTAACTCCGCCAGTTGTAGGAGATGTAAGGATTGATACAAAAAATAACTTTTTATTTGATTGATAATCATATGAAGCAGAAGATATTTTAGCCATTTGCATTAAGCTCAAAGCCCCTTCTTGCATGCGTGCTCCTCCAGAAGCACACACAATAATGACAGGTAGAGATCGATTAGTAGCATACTCGATCAAACGGGTGATTTTCTCACCTACTACGGATCCCATACTACCTCCCATAAACTGAAAATCCATAACTCCAATTGCTATGGGAATACTGTTTAGTTGACCTACGCCCGTTTGAACAGCTTCAGTTAAACCCGTTTTTGTTTGATAAAAAGAAATGCGATCTATATAAGGTTCCTCCTCTGAATGAAATTCAATGGGGTCTATTGAATGAAATTCAATGGGGTCTATAGAGACCATATCTTCATCCATAGGTTCCCAAGTGCCAGGATCTATAAAGAGTTCAATTCTATCTGAACTACTCATTTTCAAATGATATCCGCAGTATTCACAAATATTCATTTTTGAACTAAAAAATTTTTTATAATTTAATCCATAACAATTTTCACATTGAACCCATAACTGTTTGTATTTTGTATTTAGATCGAAATCATTAGATTTTTCTATTCTATTGAAATAACTGCTACTAGTTTTGATACTAGAATTTCCATTTTCAATACTACTTGTACTTTCCGTACAATTTTCAATACTACTTGTACTTTCCGTACAAATGAAACTAGAAATGTAACTGTCGATATCACTGTAAATGTCACTATTAAGACTGATTTCAAAGCGAAGATAACTATCAATGCAACTATTAATGTGATTATTCCAATTAGATTGAGTATCATACATGGAATAATAAGAATAGTAGTAATTACTATTATTAGACCCACTTTTCAAATAACTAGGTAGTTCACTCAAAAAAGAACTAGCATTGTCAATATCAAAAATCTGATTTTCAATATCAAAATATACAGAATAAGTGTCACCATTACTATTTCTAACTAAAAACGTATGATCAGAGATCAAACTCCAAAGATTCCTCCTATCAAATAAAGAATTTAGATAATGAATATTACTGAAACTATAACTGTCCCAACTAGGAATCTTTTTATCCGCATCTTTTCGAATAGTTTCTTCACTTCCACTGGTATGTCCAAGAGCATCAAGACCATCCATTGATTTACTTAGTCCACACTTCTGTTCTAACTTCTTGTTAGACAACATTGAATTGAACCAATATTTTTTCATAGATTATTTATGCCCCTATTTTATGAAACCCTAATACTAATAGATGAATAGTCATTCGATGAAGAAAAAATCATTTTACTATTTCTTTTTTTTCTTTCTCATCAGAATTCAAATAAAGCATATGATCCAATGTTAATGAAAAACGAGCGAGTCTTTAAAAGAAAGGATTCTCTTTTTGAGGAATCCGGTGAATCATTTCAATATTATGATAGAATCTTTTCCTCAAAAAAAAATATATAAAGAAAGGTTTCTCTCATGTCAAACTTTCAATTCTCATCAAAAAGATACATAGTTGTTTCTTCCCATAAATTAAAAATAAATTATCGTCTCGTAGAATCTCGTGTTATATAGTCAAATAAGAAAATTAGTCAAAAATTTCTATTACAACAGGGAACGAAAAAGACAATATACAGGATAGGGGTAGAAGAGATCCTTCCCTTGGCTTGATCTATGGCCTGAAACTAAGGAATATAAAATGATTCAACAATCCAACCCCAAGGATCCATAATTCAGCCTATAGCTCTAACAATAAATAAAAGAATAGAAACAATAAATAAAAGAATAGATAAGGTGTTTAGTCTTCCTTCGATTTTATCTTCTTATTTTTAGATTTTGTATATACTTGTATATTGTATATCGTGTAAGGTCTGTACATAGAAAAGATATATGCAAATACACAAAGACCTTCATAGTTCATAGTATAGGATTAGTATAAG